TTTGATTACTAGAAAATAAATACTTGTGCACCCCCCAAAAAATAAAAAATAATAAGCATGGAGTTTTACTTGAGGTCATAAGATCTAATTGTATAAAGGATCAGAAGTTGTTGATAATCACTTTTTATTAGTTTCCCAAGATCCTATTTTATTTCTACCTATATTCATGATTAGTAATCGGGAAGACCCCACCCACAGGATAAAAGGGTTAATTCTTAACCTAAATTAGTAAAATCAAAAATGCATGTTCCCTTAATTACTTAATTACTATAAATAAAATATTGAATAATTCAAATGTAGAAAATAGAGAAAAGGAATAGGAATCTTGCATTTTTGATTTTCTATAATTCAATTCCCTGATAACTTAACTTCTATTTTTTATTTACTCGGAATCCCTGTTGGATCGGATTCTAACGAATCCTTTGATAACTTGTAAGAAACTTTTTTGGTCTTTACTTTCACTTTATTTAGAATTAGAAGATAAGTATAAGGGAACGATAATAATAAATATATAAGGTGGATAGGTACGCTTATTTAGTTCTACATTTCTTGTACCTATATCTATTATTATATACTGATAATAGATATACTTATCATAAGATATCTTTATAACAGGTACAAATATTAAATCGAGGTATCCATTCTATGCCAACTTTCAACTTACCCGCTTTTTTTGTGCCTTTAGTAGGTCTAGTATTTCCGGCAATTGCGATGGCTTCTCTATTTCTTCATGTTCAAAAAAACAAGATTGCCTAGATTTGATGGGACCCAATCTCATCCATTTTTTTTTTTTTCAAGACTCGTACTTGGATCATAATACCGATATCTATACCTATTTATTTAGTGGAATAGGGTACAACGTGTGTCTTCTTCCGAACACAAATGAAAGAGCTGTTATGCACGTGAAAACATGACATCATATAGATAAATGCATTATATCCATTTTTAAATGGGTCAGCGGATGTATGAAATGGAAAGTAAAAGTATCTATATGTATGTAGATATCCATAGTGGGATCATAGGAAGGGGATATTTTTTTTATATCGAACGGATTCGATGAATTACTCCTAATGGTTCACATCATAATAATAGTGCTAGTTGATGGGAGTTACTTCGGGAACAAAAAGAAAGTCAAATTCATTTGGGTTATTCTCTCAATTCCAATAAAATGAAACAACTGGGTCTAGTATGAACTGGCGATCAGAACGTATATGGATAGAACTTATAACGGGGTCTCGAAAAACAAGTAATTTCTGTTGGGCCTGTATCCTTTTTTTAGGTTCACTAGGATTCTTATTGGTTGGAACTTCTAGTTACCTTGGTAGGAATTTGATATCCTTATTTCCTTCTCAGCAAATCCTTTTTTTTCCACAAGGGATCGTGATGTCTTTCTATGGAATCGCGGGTCTGTTCATTAGCTCTTATTTGTGGTGCACAATTTCGTGGAATGTAGGGAGTGGTTATGATAGATTCGATAGAAAAAAGGGAATAGTGTGTATTTTCCGTTGGGGATTCCCTGGAAGAAATCGTCGAATCCTACTTCAATTCCTTATGAGAGATATTCAGTCGATTAGAATAGAGGTTAAAGAAGGCATTTATCCTCGGCGTGTACTTTATATGGAAATCAGAGGTCGGGGTGCCGTTCCCCTGACTCGTACTGATGAGAATTTGACTCCAAGAGAAATTGAACAAAAAGCTGCAGAATTGGCCTATTTTTTGCGCGTACCAATTGAAGTATTTTGAAATGAATTGAAGAATGAATGCTTTTGCAGCATTGAGTAAGGAACTCATTAATTATAATTATATATATTTGTTGTTATATAACAACTTCCGTTTTTTTTTTAGAGCGCTCATTCGAGCAAAAGCAGACGCATATGGAACAAGCAGAAAACAAAGTTAAGTTGTTTTTGTCCACCAAAAGACTTTTTTCATACTAGTAACACTAAGTTAAGTATGGATTCATCACATATATCCGAACATATATAATTCCTCTTTTTTGGTCCAATATTTTGGAATTGATATGTTAGATATAGATGGATCATATCTTGTATATAATGGAATTCTGTTTTGTCAATCGATGTTTCTTTGTTATCTTTTATTTTGCCTTTTAAGGATCAAAAGATTAGATCGTTTATAACTATAACCATTCTATTTCTCTCTTTTTTTGCTACTCATTTTTGATTTCATCATATCAATATTTTTCCTAAATTTCCCTCAGCTATTCCAAGGCTATGGTATGGGTAGCCAGCGAAATTTTTCGAAATAATGGGTCTAAGGGGTTTCTTTTGCCCCGAAATCCAAAAGTATTCATTTTTTGAAATGACTCGTTCGGGCATTCATCGAAAAGATGCAATTGGTTCGAATGAAGAAATAAGAAAACAAAATAAAATATTGTTTCCAGATCCAAGAACTAACCAATTAATTAAAAAGGGGGGGTAGGTCTATGGATTCAATACCTTGTTATAGAACTCATGTTTCATGGAAATAGCGGATTGGGGAGAGTCGAGTAATGAGGCGGTTTCATTAACAATTCACAAATAAAAAATGCCAAAAAATAAAGCATTCAACCCCCTTTTATATCTTACATCTATGGTTTTTTTGCCCTGGTGGATTTCTCTCTTATTTAATAAAAGTATGGAATCCTGGGTTACTAATTGGTGGAATGCCGGGCAATCTGAAGTTTTTTTGAATAATATTCAAGAAAAGGGCGTTCTAGAAAAATTCATAGAATTAGAAGAACTATTCCTTTTGGACGAAATGATAAAGGAGTACCCGGATACACATATACAAAAGCTTCGTATAGGGATACACGAAGAAACAATACAATTGGTCAAGATGTACAATGAGGGTCATATCCATACCATTTTAGATTTTTCGACAAATATAATAAGTTTCGCTATTCTATGTGGTTATTATATTCTGGGTAATGAAGAACTCATTATTATAAATTCTCGGGTTCGGGAATTTATCTATAACTTAAGCGACACAATAAAAGCTTTTTCTATTCTTTTATTAACTGATTTATGTATCGGATTCCACTCGCCTCACGGTTGGGAACTAATGATCGGTTCTGTCTACAAGGATTTTGGATTTTATCATAATAATCAAATTATATCCGGCCTTGTTTCCACCTTTCCAGTCATTCTAGATACAATTTTTAAATATTGGATCTTCCGTTATTTAAATCGTGTATCTCCGTCACTTGTAGTGATTTATCATTCAATGAATGACTAAAGAATGATTCACTGATAGGAATCTAATCATTATGTTTCTATACTACCCATCCAGGGAATTCCTCCTGGATTACAGTAAAATAGCAGAATCGTGGATAGGGAACTCTACTAGCAACCTACCCAATTTATTGTAGAAATTTTCGGGATCAATGATTGGACCATGCAAAATAGAAATATCTTTTCTTGGATAAAGGAACAGATGACTCGATCCATTTCCGTATCGATCATTATATTTATATATGTAATAACTTGGACATCTATTTCACATGCGTATCCCATTTTTGCACAACAGAGTTATGAAAATCCACGAGAAGCAACTGGGCGTATTGTATGCGCCAATTGTCATTTAGCTAATAAGCCCGTGGATATTGAGGTTCCACAAGCGGTACTTCCGGATACTGTATTTGAAGCAGTTGTTAGAATTCCTTATGATATCCAACTGAAACAAGTTCTTTCTAATGGGAAAAGGGGGTCTTTGAATGTGGGGGCCGTTCTTATTTTACCTGAGGGATTCGAATTGGCCCCCCCCGATCGTATTTCTCCGGAAATGAAAGAAAAGATGGGCAATCTTTCTTTTCAAAGTTATCGTCCCACTAAAAAAAATATTCTTGTGATAGGTCCTGTTCCTGGTCAGAAATATAGTGAAATCACCTTTCCTATTTTGTCTCCGGATCCCGTTACTAAAAAAGACGTTTACTTCTTAAAATATCCTATATATGTGGGCGGGAATAGGGGAAGGGGTCAAATTTATCCCGATGGAAGCAAGAGTAACAATACAGTCTATAATGCTACAGCATCGGGTATAGTAAGCAAAATAGTACGTAAAGAAAAAGGGGGGTATGAAATAACCATAGCGGATGCATCGGATGGACACTTAGTCGTTGATATTATACCTCCGGGCCCAGAAATTCTTGTTTCAGAGGGTGAATCCATCAAGCTTGATCAACCATTAACGAGTAATCCCAATGTGGGGGGATTTGGTCAGGGAGATGCAGAAATAGTACTTCAAGACCCATCGCGTGTCCAGGGTCTTTTTTTCTTCTTGGCATCTGTTATTCTGGCACAAATCTTTTTGGTTCTTAAAAAGAAACAGTTTGAGAAGGTTCAATTGTCCGAAATGAATTTCTAGAGCCATTTATTTTATTTCTATTTCGAAACATTAAGTTGATAAAAATAATAAACTTCTTGTTTGTTGATCGATGCGATTATGTATGGTCAAAAATAATAATAAATCATGAAAAGCCCTTTGCTTGCTTTGTTTATACTGTTTTTCTTCAAACTATTTGGAATTACTTGTATTCCATCGCTAATAATTAATATATTATCATGTAGGTTGCGAAGAATATTTTTTTATTGATTTGACCCCGAGCCCCTACTTTGTTTTTTTTTTCAGTCCAAATTTTTGGTTTGACTACGTTGACTAGAAAATTTTTGAACGTTTATGTTATGTAATGAATAAAAGTCTCGTTGGAAGCCATTAAAGAGTAAGAATGGACCTTGCCCCCCCCGAATTTGAGGGGGCAAGGTCCATTCTTACTCTTTAATGGCTACAACACAGTTCATACGATTACTACAGGGATGAGCCTAATCCAGAATATGAACCATAAAAAAAAATACCTAGTAAACCGATCACAAGAATACCAGCTACAGTGCCTATAAGCCAAAGAGGAATCCTTCCAGTAGTATCGGCCATTTACCCCGCTTCCCTCCACATTTCATCAAGTGGTCGTGCTAGAGACATAAACAGTCATGGATAATTATGAGATG